TCTGCTTATACAATTTAATCTATATCGAATTTAAATATCAGAATAGCTGATATAGTCATCATTCAATGGGTCAGGTCTACTTACTTTTTCTTTATTTAGAATTTGATAGTGGGTGTTATAAGAACATTGGAGAAATAAGAACACCTTGGTTTGTCGATTAATAATAGGAATTGTATATATAGAGTATTATAGAATATTTCTGTTATGTCCCAGGACAAAAAATTTGTGAATAATGAGACATGAGGAGGACTACTATGTCACTACAGGTGGACTACTCCTAATACGTGCAATTAGTCATTTTGCTAATCAATAAATGTTCAACTTCCTAACTTAACTATAAGTCAGAATAATCAGAATTCGTTATAATGGTGGTTATCCTTTTCTTTTTAGAAAAAATAATAGAGATATTTTCCGCTGAAAAACGAAGGCTAAAACTTGAGTTTAGTGGAAAAAAAAGCCCTTTATCGGATTTGAACCGATGACTTACGCCTTACCATGGCGTTACTCTACCACTGAGTTAAAAGGGCCGTTTTATTCAATTCATGAATTAGCCATTTTTTTTTCCATTATGAGTCTACTGCATATATGTATATATGTACTATATGTACATAATATATACGTATATGCATAGGAGTTCATTCAGGAACAATAAATTGGATTTACTCCAAAAGTAGATAAGATGATTATTTTGAATTTTTTTTTTTCAAAAATTCAAAATAATCATAACATAAAAGTAGGAAAGATTTTTTGGATCTAGTCATACCATTAGACTATATTGACAATTCCAAAAAACTGCTCATACTATCATCATAGTATGATGATGGTCGGGCGTATATGCCCCTATCGTCTAGTGGTTCAGGACATCTCTCTTTCAAGGAGGCAGCGGGGATTCGACTTCCCCTGGGGGTAGGGTACTATGAAAGGAAGTTGATCATAGATTATCGATAAGCCTAGAATGAATTCTTCCTGGGTCGATGCCCGAGCGGTTAATGGGGACGGACTGTAAATTCGTTGGCAATATGTCTACGCTGGTTCAAATCCAGCTCGGCCCAATAATTCACCGCTCCATGAATATGATATAACCAATTTGTCTTCCATAAATGGAAATGCCTAATCCGTAGAAATAAAGGGAAAGGATCAATTTTTTTTTTCTCTATCCCTATTTTTCTCTTTCTGATCTTTCTAAGGATCTAATTCATGATACTTTACTTAATTAAGAATATGTAACATTAAGAATATGTATGCCATACACCTCGCTGGGATTGTAGTTCAATTGGTCAGAGCACCGCCCTGTCAAGGCGGAAGCTGCGGGTTCGAGCCCCGTCAGTCCCGAACTAGGATCCGGTGAATTTATCAATTCATCTCTCTCTTTTCACGGAAAAGGGGGACAGGAAGCAAGATCTAATCCCCAGTGGGGATCCTTATTTCTTTTGTTTTTTATTTCGCATTTATCATCACACAAATATGGATACGGGAATTTCAAATCTTTCCACTACTCCCGATTGATAAAGGAGAGACATATCATATGTACATTAGTACAATCGGTGGTATTACTATATTCAGTATTTTAAGAGATACCATCCTCGTCTTACTTTCTTTTTCGATTGTTCTTGATCAATGAAATGGAGTAGAGTGATCCTATTTTACCGGGAGTACATACAAAAATGGTATTCGTTTATTGTACGATGGACAATGAACTTAACATAATTACCTCGACAGAGTACTTTTCAGGTTAAACCACACCCTTTCTAGTTCTGACTTTGTTTGTGTATCCTCAATGACTAATTGTAAACAATCTATCTCATTCTCATTCAAATTGCAGACATCGTTTTTGATGTATGCATTCCAGTACAAATAAATACAAGAAAGAGGATACTAATAAAATAAAAGACCGAGCAAGGACCCTTTTCAGTAAATTTGTTGGAATATTTGATCTTTTTTATTTAATCCCTTTTTTTCCATCTCACCTCGTTTGGGTCTGTGTGTGACCCATAGAATACCGGTCATATAATACCTCATAATTGTAAGTATAATACACAGGAAGGAGAGTTGTATAAGATAAGGAAGACAGTAGGTTATAGAAAAGAAAAAGTGGAAGAGGATGAAAAATCCAATGGGATTCCTGATCCAATAAAAAATCCCATTTCGTAATTAGTATGGATAAAGGATCTTCCCATGTTATACTATTCAATTCTCGACGATGAATCGATTTGATAGATCAGATATTGTTATTCATAATATTGATCCTATTCAGTATCATCAGGATCAATTCATCCCAATGAATTTACAGGAGTTAAATTTCTCATCTCTATGGGATTACATCCCGAGTTATTGCGAAGAAAAAAAAATAAATAATGAAATTATGGAAGTCAATATTCTCGCATTTATTGCTACTGCACTGTTCATTCTAGTTCCTACTGCTTTTTTACTTATTATCTACGTAAAAACAGTCAGTCAAAATGATTAATTTTAATCTGAATTATTAGTTCTTATCAATCCTTTTTTCAATGATTGAAGAAATGAAAGAAAGGGATTAAAAGAAAATTCCAAGTCTTAAATGAAATGATCTGGTTGGAATCATAAAATGTGGTAGAAAGGACTATATATAGTCCTTTCTACCACACTTTAGAGTATTTTATATTATCTAATATTGTATACAATGATATTATCATATAAAGTTGTATTGTATACAGATATAGACTTTATCTAAATGGAGGGTTTATATAGATCAATTTACAATATGTATGTATATGATGTATTAGATGTACATCTAATCTAAATAGTAGACTAGTACATCGAAATAGCAGTCTAATTCTATTTCTTTTTTTCGCTACATCCACTCGATTTCGATCAACCCAAAATAATCGAAGGCCAATTCTTCTAATTCCTAGGTTTCTTATAATTTTATTTATAGGTTCCGGGATCCATCAAAAGAATCAATAGAGGAAGAATAGTATAGGAATATACTATAGCAAAAGAAAACAAAACCAAGGAATTTTTTGGATTTCCCATCCCAAGAAGTCATTGATTGAGCCATTAACAGATCATTTACGAAGTTCTATGGTAACTTCTTCAGATTTTGAAAGGAAGTAGATTAGTAAAGGGGACTCGGACCATTTTTCATGCTTAAACATGACATGAGATGAGTCAAAAAAGCATAAAAAAATCTCTAGGAGTCTAAAATGTTAAATGTATGATATGTGGTGGATCACTCAGCGGAAGAAAGATAAAATTTTATTATGTGTAGAACCTCTTTGGACAACCACTAGTCACTTCCAGTAGAAAGTAAGTATCGTCGTAATCTAATAGCAGAACGATTTGTTCTTAGAACAGTGAAAGTAAAGAAAGAGAGAAACAAATAAAGAAAAAACTAGGCATTGGTTTTTTCTCATTGTAATATCCATAATTCTGGTAAGAACAGGTTTATCCAAACAGAATATTTAGGAGGAATTCGGTTGGAAAAAATTTCCTATCATGCGTAGATTTGAGTTTTGAAATACAACTAAACTATAGTAATCATTCGTTGTTTGATCGAATGGTTATTATTCATTATTGTCTTTCCAGTATAATTTTGAAAGAAAGACAAGCTTTTTAAAAATAAAGCTTCGAAAAACGATCAATGCAAAATGATCAATTAAACAATTGATACAATTCGATTACTCAATCGATTACTCAATCGATTACTCAATCGATTACTCAATCAATTATTAATATACCTAGAGTCCACTCCTTCCCCATACTACGAGTGAAAGGGAAAATGTAAAGACTACCATTAAAGCAGCCCAAGCGAGACTTACTATATCCATGTGAATTATATCTCCTATTTCTATGAAGGAATTATTCCATTATTGATCAATAATCATAGTAGAATCAATGGCGCAGAGTCAAAATAGGATTCTGACTTAAGGCTATTGATGAACCAATTCAATGAATCCACTCGTAACAGATTCTTTATAGGATTTCTGGTAGAATTGGGAAGTATTAAGTAAAAATACGATACACACACCTTTTCCTTGCAAATTGCAAAGGAATGCTCCTAATGGAACATGTGGGAATAGTAAGACCTATTGTTTGTTTTGTTACCTTTCTTTCATAAGCAAAAATAAAAAAAATATACCATCAAGATAGATAACTATCTATTGGATACCTACATTTCCTATTTGATCTAAGCCTTACTGTCTTTCTTTCTGTGAAAGAATGGGGAGACATCACTACCATTATTACATACATTTTTTTTGTAATCCCCTTACACGACCAAAGAAATCTTTTTTTTTACTTTGACTTTTACTCTGTTATTCTATAAGATAAGAGCCGACCAACCATCCTGATTGAATGTTTGAGTACTCGGAGTCTCTCGTAAGTATGGATACAAAGTATCTTCAGTCCTTTCCACAACTCCTAAATTGATTTCCCATCAGCCTATCCAATCTAATTCCAGACAGAGTCAGTAGACCCTACGTTAGTGTAGGTAGTGTAAGATAATTAGGAAGTCTTGATAGTCTTTCATATAATCTTTTCTTCAATCCTAGGAGCAAAAATGGAATGTCCTTTAGGAACCTTTGGATACCAAGATTTCTGACCTCTTACTTTCGTAGTTCTGGAATTAATAAGTAAGCCCCTTACCTCATCCCTATTGGTATATCTGTTTGGGCCGCTACCCAGAACCCAAACAGAGCCAGATTTTGAGAAAACAACTTACAGTCTTTTATAGAACTATGTATTCTATAAATCAAGTATCGACAAGCCCCGTCCTTTGCCTTTGCTTATGCAGGGCAAGAATTTGTCGAGTTCTATTCTATAAGTAGAATAAGAAATTCTAAGTATTTTGTTGATCAGGCGACACCCAGATTTGAACTGGGGATAAAGGATTTGCAGTCCCCTGCCTTACCGCTTGGCCATGCCGCCAAATCCGATCCAAAATCGATGAAAATATTATTCATCCACATTTTATTACTAATTGTTTGTTTTTTCAGAGGGGGGATTACTGAACCCTTTTTTTC